GTCAATTATATCCTTTATGGAAATGGCAAGTCAATTCGAGGAATTTATCACACAAGTATTCAATTAGTTCGGACTTGCTTAGTATTGAATTGGGACCAAGAACAAAATGGTTCTATAGAAGAGGTTCATGCTTCCTTTGTTGAGGTAAGGGCAAATGATCTAATTCGCGATTTCATAAGAATTGAGTTAGTCAAGTCCACTATTTCGTATACCGGAAAAAGGTATGATAGGGCAAGTTCCGGATTGATTCCCGATAATGGATTAGATTGCACCAATATCAATCCTTTTTATTCCAAGGCGAAGATTCAATCACTTAGCCAACATCAAGGAACTATTGGTATGTTGTTGAATCGAAATAAGGAATGCCAATCTTTGCTAATTTTGTCATCATCCAATTGTTCTCGAATTGGTCCATTCAATAGTTCGAAATATAACAATAACAATGTGACAAAAGAATCGGATCCCCTAATTCCAATTAGGGATTATTTAGGTCCCTTAGGCGCTATTGTACCTAAAATATCGAATTTTTATTCATCTTACCATTTAATAACTCATAATCAGATCGTGTTAAAGAAATATTTGCTACTTGACAATTTGAAACAGATTTTCCAAGTACTTCAAGTACTTAAATACTGTTTAATAGATGAAAATAGGAGGATTTATAATCCCGATCTATGCAGTAACATCGTTTTGAACCCATTCCATTTGAATTGGTGCTTTCTCCATCATGATTATTGTGAAGAGACATCGATCAAAATTAGCCTTGGACAATTTATTTGTGAAAATGTATGTCTATTTAAATACGAACCACACGTAAAAAAATCTGGTCAAATTTTAATTGTTAATGTCGACTTTTTAGTTATAAGATCGGCTAAGTCTTATTTGGCTACTCCTGGAGCAACTGTTCATGGTCATTATGGGAAAATCCTTTACGAAGGAGATACATTAGTTACATTTATATATGAAAAATCGAGATCTGGTGACATAACGCAAGGTCTTCCAAAAGTAGAACAAATCTTAGAAGTGCGTTCGATTGATTCAATATCGATGAACCTCGAAAGGAGAGTTGAAGGTTGGAACGAGCGTATACCAAGAATTCTTGGGATCCCCTGGGGGTTTTTGATTGGAGCTGAGCTAACCATAGCCCAAAGTCGTATCTCTTTGGTTAATAAGATCCAAAAGGTTTATCGATCCCAGGGGGTACAGATCCATAATAGACATATAGAGATTATTGTACGTCAAGTAACATCAAAAGTGTTGGTTTCAGAAGATGGAATGTCTAATGTTTTTTCGCCTGGAGAATTAATCGGATTGTTGCGAGCGGAACGAGCAGGGCGCGCTTTGGACGAATCAATCTGTTATCGGGCAATCTCATTGGGAATAACAAGAGCGTCTCTGAATACTCAAAGTTTCATATCCGAAGCAAGTTTTCAAGAAACCACTCGAGTTTTAGCAAAAGCTGCTCTACGAGGTCGTATTGATTGGTTGAAAGGCCTGAAAGAGAACGTTGTTCTGGGGGGGATTATACCTGTTGGTACCGGATTCCAAAAATTTGTGCACCGTTCAAGGCAAGACAAAAACATTTATTTGGAAATCAAAAGAAAAAATCTATTCGAGTTGGAAATGAGAGATATTTTGTTACACCATAGAGAATTATTTTGTTCTTACGCGACAAACAATTTCCATGAGACAAATTTACATGAGACATCAGAACAATCATTTATGCGATTTAATGATTCCTAAGAGCGGATTCATTTTCACTTTAATTATCTTTTAACTATACTGGTCTGATTATTGATTTGGTAATAAATAAAATAAGTAATTAAAAAAAATTATGGTTTGTGCCGTGTATCAATGGTCAATCCCCGGTAGAAGGTTCCATCGGAACAATTATTTATTTCAAGGTACCTCGTCTCTTTGTTAATAATACGAAAAAGAAAAAACAAAAAGGAAGTGTGGGAAAAAATGACAAGAAGATATTGGAACATCAATTTGGAAGAGATGATGGAAGCAGGAGTTCATTTTGGTCATGGTACTAAGAAATGGAATCCTAGAATGGCCCCTTACATTTCTGCAAAGCGTAAAGGTATTCATATTACAAATCTCGCTAGAACTGCTCGTTTTTTATCAGAAGCCTGTGATTTAGTTTTTGATGCAGCAAGTAGGGGAAAAAACTTCTTAATCGTCGGTACCAAAAATAAAGCATCGGATTCAGTAGCATCAGCTGCAATAAGGGCTCGGTCTCATTTTATTAATCAAAAATGGCTCGGTGGTATGTTAACGAATTGGTCCACTACGGAAACGAGACTTTATAAGTTCAGGGACTTAAGAGCAGAAGAAAAGATGGGGAAACTCAACCGTCTCCCCAAAAGAGATGCAGCAATGTTGAAGAGAAAATTATCTACCTTGCAAACATATCTCGGTGGGATCAAATATATGACGGGATTGCCTGATATTGTGATCATCGTTGATCAGCAAGAAGAATATACGGCTCTTCGAGAATGTGCCATTTTGGGGATTCCAACGATTTGTTTAATCGATACAAATTGTGACCCAGATCTTGCAGATATTTCGATTCCAGCCAACGATGACGCTATAGCTTCAATTCGATTGATTCTTAACAAATTAGTATCCGCAATTTGTGAAGGTCGTTCTAGCTATATAAGAAATCGTTGATTATGATTAAGATTAAGAATAATAAAATTAGTTAATGTTAATTATTGGGCAACTCCATAGATTTATTGGATCGGTTACTTTTTTTGAATTTTTTAAAATAGATAAAAAAAAAAGAACTGGGGATATTGATATATATTATGATGTTATGTGATTTCTTGGTATCCTAAATATATGATTAATGATTCAAGTTGGTGAGTTGAGAAAGAAATGGTTGAATCAAACTAATTCCTTTTTTGAAGTTCAATTTCTATCAGAGGACAATATGAATGTTATACCATGTTACATTAAAACACTCAAGGGGTTATACGATATATCGGGTGTAGAAGTAGGCCAACATTTCTATTGGCAAATAGGAGGTTTACAAATCCATGCCCAAGTACTTATCACTTCTTGGGTCGTAATTGCTATCTTGTTAGGTTCAGCCATCATAGCTGTTCGGAATCCACAAACCATTCCGACCGACGGTCAGAATTTCTTTGAATATGTCCTTGAATTTATTCGAGACTTGAGCAAAACCCAGATTGGAGAAGAATATGGACCTTGGGTTCCTTTTATTGGAACTATGTTCCTATTTATTTTTGTTTCTAATTGGTCAGGTGCCCTTTTACCTTGGAAAATCATACAGTTACCTCATGGGGAGTTAGCTGCGCCCACGAATGATATAAATACTACTGTTGCTTTAGCTTTACCCACGTCAGTGGCATATTTTTATGCAGGTCTTACCAAAAAAGGGTTGGGTTATTTCGAGAAATACATCAAACCAACTCCAATACTTTTACCAATTAACATCCTAGAAGATTTCACAAAACCCTTATCTCTTAGTTTTCGACTTTTCGGGAATATATTGGCTGATGAATTAGTAGTTGTTGTTCTTGTTTCTTTAGTCCCTTCAGTAGTTCCTATACCTGTCATGTTTCTTGGATTATTTACAAGTGGTATTCAAGCTCTTATTTTTGCAACGTTAGCCGCGGCTTATATAGGTGAATCCATGGAGGGTCATCATTGACTAGTTTTCGAAATAGTCTTTTTTTTTTAGCTTATCCCAATTCATGCATGGTTCAAGATAATCTGCTTGGTTGGAGAACATAATAGATATAAATACGTATGAATATATGACCTAGAGTCGTAGGAGAGAAGATGAACGATATTACGGAATTGTAAAAAAAAAAAGGATGGGTTGGGGAGGTCACACTAGATGTATGTAATGTCTATAAGTCCAGCCACTTTTTGTGTGGGTTTCGAGGAATGATTCTATAATCCGATTCAATATAAAATGTGGCCAGTTTACGTTATGGAAGAAAGAAATGTATATGTAATATGTATATGTAATATTAGATATTCACTAGTTATATAGTCCTATCTATATATAAATAGAAGTCCTTATGCCTTACCTATATACTAACTAACTATATATATATCTAACTATATGCTATATATATGTAATATATATATAGCAATATATATAGATAGCAATATATATAGCAAAATAAATAAAAAAAATATATATATATGTATTGATATACATATTGATATCGTTATATTGATATATTGATATCGTTGATATCGATCATATTGATATCCATTGCATATATTGATGATTGCATATATTGATTTGATTGCAGTTTACTGCATTTAGATTAGATGGATTACAAGATAAGTCAAGTCCTTTCTTCTGTTTCATTTGTGATTGTGGATTGGATGAAAAAACAGATGAACTCAAGGATATAGAAGAGTAAAGAACGAAGGATGGAATGAAAGAATGGTTGGAAAGAAAGAAATGCAATAACTAGAGCCGTATGTATATGGATTTACAAAAACTTCATCATGGGTAGAAACAAAAAACGAGATATCGAAGTAGTTCTGACGATTCAGTAATATTATCATTAGTTTTTAGTTACTCCGACCCAATAGATCTTAATGATCAAACTTAATGATAAAATTAAGTAATAATTCATTGGTTGATTGTATCATTAACCATTTATTTTTTTTTTGTGCGAGGAACTTACCATGAATCCACTGATTTCTGCCGCTTCCGTTATTGCTGCTGGATTGGCTGTAGGACTTGCTTCTATTGGACCCGGAGTTGGTCAAGGTACTGCTGCAGGCCAAGCTGTAGAGGGTATTGCGAGACAACCAGAAGCAGAGGGTAAAATACGAGGTACTTTATTGCTTAGTCTAGCTTTTATGGAAGCTTTAACAATTTACGGACTGGTTGTGGCATTAGCGCTTTTATTTGCGAATCCTTTTGTTTAATCCTAGAAATGTAAAAAAGTACCTTAGATTACATACTTATTTTACTTTTTTTCTTTATTAACTTGAAATTA